CAGTGGCATGTGATTTATTTCTGTTGGTATGAGGTTAATAAGTCAATAGGGGGGTATTAGAGATGAAAAACGTTCATCTATAGATAGATTCAAAATTAAAGTGTTATGCCCGTGTTTTAGTAATCTGTTATTTAGGTTGGTTGGTTTTTGCTAAGTTCAGACATACTGGCTTCGACTGTGTGTATGTGTATCTAGCTCTGTTTTTGGGGTTTGGCAGAGCAATAATAGGTACATTGTATACTCGTTGGGGTTAACGGGGGGTAAGGGGGGTTTGTCTTAGTTAACTTTGTATCTATTTAACGTAAACGTACAAGTACTTACGTGTACGTGTACGTGTACGTGTACGTGTACGTGTACGTGTACGTGTACGTGTACGTGTACGTGTACGTGTACGTGTACGTGTACGTGTACGTGTACGTGTACGTGTACGTACGTACGTGTACGTGTACGTGTACGTGTACGTAACTATGTCCCGCTACCATTGACTAAAATGCGCCTCATGGTTGTATGATGCCGAGTAAATAATATTAATCAAGTCCAGCTACAAGTTATTTGACTGCGTCGAGACCTTTACGGTCATAGCTGAGTGATACCGCTTTCCCCCCTAAAAATTTAAAAAATACCAAATGCATGACACCACAGTTATGTGTGATCATGGGCTGATTAGTCATTAGTCCATCGAGATGTCCCATTTGAAGGGTTAGTAGGATTGGATTCTAGGACATTCATGGCCCTGAAGTAAGAACCAGATGCCAGGTATAGTTTCAGTATAGAAACCCCCACATGATATGGGCCCGGAGCGAGGTTTAGGTATACGTTTCACAAGGGTTGCTGATTTCCCGAGGCATGGTGTTTAAGGCTCTTGGACTAAGTGAAATGCATTCATTACAGGTAATCATATCCTGAAATTTGGTGTTACGATTGTATGTGGTACATGTAAAATCAACCACTCTATGTACATGCTTATATGCATGGGGCAAACCATGAATGCACGATATACATAGGGGCAGGGATGGGGGGGAGCATGCAATGTACGAAGTACATAGGCTGGGTGGGTGAATACTGTGATAGCACAGTAGAGTGATATTATTATATGAATTGAGGTGGAGAGGGGTCAGGGAATAGTTTAATTAGAATGTCAGCTTTGGGTGCTGATGGTGGGGTTATTTACTTCTTCCTTGAGTCTTAGGGAGGGTTGTGTTCTCCATTTTTGGTTTACAAGACCAAGGTAATGTGGTATACTACAAAGACTCTTCATTTTAGAATGTTATTTTCGATGATGCTGGCAATGGGAATAAGTACTAAGAGGATCATAAAGTATAGGACTGAGGCTAGTTGGCCAATGATAATATAGGGGTGTTCAACTGGTTGTCCTCCGATTCATGTTAGTGTGAGTAGGTCTGCTACTAGTAGTCAGAATAGACATTGGCTGATGGGCCGGAATATTATTCCTCGTTGTTTTGATGTATGGAGTAGGGGTGTAATGGCGAGGATAAGAATAGAGAGTACTAGGGCTAGCACTCCTCCTAGTTTGTTGGGAATTGATCGTAGGATTGCGTAGGCAAATAAAAAGTATCATTCGGGCTTGATATGTGGTGGGGTACTTAGGGGATTGGCAGGGATGTAGTTGTCGGGGTCTCCCAGTAGGTCGGGTGAGAACAGTACTAGTAGTATAAGGACCAGGATGAGGAGTAGGGCTCCTAGGATATCTTTAATTGTATAATATGGGTGGAGCGGGATTTTGTCTGAGTCGGATACGATTCCGGTGGGGTTGTTGGATCCTGTTTCGTGTAAGAATAGTAGATGAACTGCCGCTAGTGCTAATACTACGAATGGTAAGATGAAGTGGAAGGCGAAAAATCGTGTTAGGGTTGCTTTATCAACTGAGAACCCTCCTCAGATTCATTGTACTAGATCGGTTCCGATGTAGGGGATTGCTGATAGTAGATTAGTGATAACTGTTGCTCCTCAGAATGACATTTGCCCTCATGGTAGGACGTAACCCATGAATGCCGTAGCTATGACGGTGAATAGGAGGATAATGCCGATATTTCATGTTTCTGTGAATGTGTAGGAACCGTAGTAGAGTCCTCGTCCTACGTGTATGTATAAGCAGATGAAAAATATGGAGGCTCCATTTGCGTGTAGGTATCGGATGATTCAGCCGTAGTTTACGTCTCGACAGATATGGGTCACTGATGAGAAGGCTGTGATTGTGTCTGAGGTATAATGTATGGCCAGGAATAGGCCTGTTAGGATCTGTAGGATTAAGCAGATTACGAGCAGGGATCCAAAGTTTCATCATGCTGAGATATTTGATGGTGCGGGTAGGTCGATGAATGAGTTGTTGATAATCTTTATTAGTGGGTGGGTTTTTCGGATGTTGGTCATTAGTGTTCTCATAGTTGAATTACAACGGTGGCTTTTCATGTCATTGGTCATGGTTAGATTCCATGTGGGAATAATGATGACATATATTGTATTTGTTTTGAGTATTATTTTTGTTATTAGTTTTGTGGGATTTTCTTCTAAGCCTTCTCCTATTTATGGTGGGCTTGTTTTGATTATTAGTGGAGCTGTTGGTTGTGGTATTGTATTGAGTTTTGGGGGGTCTTTTTTAGGTTTAATGGTTTTTTTAATTTATTTGGGGGGTATGCTTGTTGTATTTGGGTATACGACCGCTATGGCTACTGAGCAGTATCCTGAAGTTTGGGTTTCTAATAAGGCTGTGTTAGGTGCGTTTGTTATGGGTCTGTTGTCAGAGTTACTGCTTGCTTGTTATATTTTAAAGGACGATGAGGTTGATGTTGTATTTGAGTTTAATGGTATGGGTGATTGAGTGATTTATGATACAGGGGATTCGGGATTCTTTAGTGAGGAAGCCATGGGCATTGCGGCTTTATATAGTTATGGCACTTGGCTAGTTATTGTAACTGGGTGATCTCTTCTTATTGGAGTGCTGGTTATCATGGAGGTTACTCGTGGGAATTAATTATTATTAGGGCCAGGGTTAGGGTGATGATGAAGGAAAGGAAATATAGTTTGATTAGGCCTTTTTGATTGGAGATGGAGATTGATGATTTTATGTGAAAGTAAGAGATGGATTTTGGTAGTATATTTTCTAATCAGATTATGTCTAGTAGTGTTGAAGCTAGTTTTTGGCTTGCTGATAGGTTTACTATTGGTATGTAGCGATGGATGATAGTGGGAAAATATCCGAGGAGGTTAGAGAATTTGAATATATTCGATGGATACTTGAGTTTGAGGTTTTGTGAGGTAAGGTTTAGTTCTAGTGCTAGGATGAAGCCTAGAAGTGTCACGGTCAAAGCTGTTAGTTTTAGGTAGTAGGGTATGGTTATTTGTGGGGTGGAGGTGGGTGTGATGTTATAGGAGATTAGGATTCCTGCAAAAATGCTTCCTAATAGTAGACGTTTAATGGAGTTAATTAGGAGTGGATTGTTCTCGTTAATTATAATTATGGGGTTAAATCGAGGTTGACCTAGGAGTGCGAAGAATATAATTCGAGTGCTGTAGGCAGCTGTTATGGATGTGGCGACGAGGGTTAGTAATAGGGCTCAGGCGTTGGTATACGACGTGTTAGCGGTTTCGATGATTAGGTCTTTGGAGTAGAATCCTGTGAGGAAGGGTATTCCTGTAAGTGCTAAGCTTCCTACAATTAATGAGGTGGTGGTGAACGGTAGTACTTTGTACAGGCCTCCTATTTTTCGGATATCCTGTTCATCGTTTAGATTATGAATGATAGACCCGGAGCATATAAATAGTATGGCTTTGAAGAATGCGTGAGTGCAAATATGTAGGAATGCTAGATGTGGTTGGTTAATACCAATTGTGACAATTATGAGTCCTAGTTGACTTGAGGTTGAGAATGCGATGATTTTCTTGATATCGTTTTGGGTGAGTGCACAGATTGCTGTAAACAGGGTAGTAATAGCTCCTAGGCATAGGGTAATTGTTTGTATTGTCGTGTTGTGCTCTATTAGAGGGTGGAATCGAATTAGTAGGAAGACTCCTGCTACAACTATGGTACTTGAGTGGAGTAGGGCGGATACTGGGGTGGGTCCTTCTATAGCTGATGGAAGTCATGGGTGAAGCCCGAATTGAGCTGATTTCCCAGTTGCTGCTAATAAGAGGCCTATTAGTGGCATGTTTAGGTCATTGTGGGGGATAATGAAGATCTGTTGGAGCTCTCATGTATTTAAGTTAATTAAGAACCATGCTATGGCTATGATGAAGCCTACATCTCCAATGCGATTGTAGAGGACTGCCTGGAGGGCAGCCGTGTTTGCGTCGGTTCGTCCGTGCCATCATCCAATAAGGAGGAATGATATAATGCCTACTCCTTCTCAGCCGATGAATAGTTGGAATAGGTTGTTTGCGGTAACTAAAATTATCATGGTGATGAGGAATATTAGTAGGTATTTAAAGAATCGGTTAATGAAAGGGTCTGAGTGTATGTATCACATTGAGAATTCTATAATGGATCATGTAACAAAGAGGGCCACGGGTATAAAGATTATGGAGAAATAATCTAATTTAAAGCTGAGTGTAAGTTTTATGGTTTGGATCGTTATTCAGTGTCAGTTTGAGACAATTATTTCCTGTCCTGAGTGGATGAATATTATTGTGGGGATTATACTGATTATAAAGGCGTATGAGATAGTAGTTTTTACATATTGTGGGTAAAGCTTGTTTTCGTAGATTGGGGTATTGGCTAAGATAATTGGAAGTGTTAGTAGGGATAGTGTTGTGATGATAGAGGAAGCGAATAAGTTAATTACTTTTATTTGGAGTTGCACCAATTTTTTGGTTCCTAAGACCAATGGATTACTTCTATCCTTTAAAAGTTGAAAAAGCCACGTTTTTATACATGGAGGCATGAGTTAGCAGTTCTTGCATTCTTTTTCGGTAAATAAAAAGGTTTGAGCTTTTGTCATTAGATTCACAATCTAATATCTTTTTTAGACTATATTTACAGTAGATGGGTCCTAGGATGATTTTGGGGTTAAGTGATAGTAGTAGTAGAGGTATTAGGTGGAGTATTATTAGGGCGTTTTCTCGTGTAAATGAGGGTTTAATGTTTTTGATATGATAGGTATACTTGCCACGTTGTGTGGTAATTAATATATATAGTGAATATAGAGCGGTAATGATGATGTTAGTTCCTATTAGGATAATAGTAATATTAGATCATGAGAATGAGGCTATTACTACGAATAGTTCTCCGATTAAGTTGATGGTGGGTGGAAGTGCCAGGTTGGTAAGGCTTGCTAATAGTCATCAGGCTGCTATTAAGGGAAGGAGCACTTGCAGTCCGCGTGCAAGAATTATAGTTCGACTATGAGTGCGTTCGTAGTTGGAGTTGGCTAGGCAGAATAGTATGGATGATGTCAGGCCGTGGGCAATTATTAGGGCTGTTGCGCCTATGTAGCTTCATGGTGTCTGAATGAGAACTGCTACAATGACTAAGGCTATGTGGCTGACTGAGGAGTATGCGATTAGGGATTTCAGATCTGTTTGGCGTAGGCAGATGGAGCTCGTTATGATCATGCCCCATAATGACAGTATTATGAAGGGGTATGCCATAAAGCTTGTTAGTGGGCTCAGTAATACTGTAATTCGTATCATGCCGTAGCCCCCTAGTTTTAGAAGTACTGCGGCTAGTACTATGGACCCAGCGATGGGTGCTTCTACGTGAGCTTTGGGTAGTCATAGGTGGAGGCCATATAGGGGTATTTTTACTATAAATGCCATTATACATGCTAGTCATAGGAGGGTATTAGATCAGGAATTTGGCAGGGGTTGGGCCCAGAGTTGGATTATTAGGAAATTTAATGTGCCTATATTATTTTGGATAAATAGCAGTGCTACTAGTAAAGGTAGGGATCCTGCTAGAGTATAAAATAGGAAGTACGTTCCTGCATTCAGGCGTTCTGTTTGGTTTCCTCATCGGGTAATAATGATTAAAGTGGGTACTAGGGTTGCTTCAAATAAAATGTAAAATATGATTAGTTCTGTAGCGGTAAATGTTATAATTAGAAATAGTTGTAGTAGAACTAGTATTGTGATATAAAGCTTTTTTCGAGCTAATGGTTCTTTTGACAGGTGAAATTGGCTGGCTATGAGTATTAGTGGTAGAAGTCATGTTGTGAGTGTTAACAGGGGGGCTGATAAGGAGTCTGTGAAGAATAGTAGGGACAGGTTCATGCAATTATCGCCGAGTTGGTTTAGGAAAGATAGGCTGATGAAGCTGATTAGTAGGCTATAGGCTGTTGTGTTGATTCAGATTATGTTCGGTTTTGATATTCATGCCAGAGGTATAAGTATTATGGTAGGAAGAATAATTTTTAGCATTGTAGGAGATTTAGATTTTGTACATAATCAGTTCCGTATGTGTTGGATACTATTACTAGGAGTGACAGTCCTAAGGCTGCTTCACAAGCAGCGAAGACGAGTAGAATGATGGGGGCTATGCTTGCTAATGTAAAATGGTTGATCAGGATTGTTACTGTTATTATTACAAATAGTGATAGCATCATACCTTCTAGGCAGAGTAGAGAGGATATTAGATGGGATCGGTATACAAGCAGTCCTATAAGAGATATAATGAAGGCCAAGAAGATATTGGCATATACTATGGACATTTGATAATTATGATATAAGTCATAATCTAATGAGTCGAAATCACTTGTTTTGGGTTAAACTAATTATCATATTCTGTTCATTCTAGTCCTTTTTCAGTTCATTCGTAGGCCAGACTTGCGGCTAGGAGGGAGATGAGTAATAGTGCTATGGTGAGTATGGTAGTTAGGTTATTTGTATGGGATGCTCATGGAAGCGGTAGGAGTAGGGCGATTTCTAGGTCAAATAGTAAAAACGTAATAGCTACTAGAAAGAATTTTATGGAGAAGGGTAGGCGTGCTGATCCTATAGGGTCGAATCCACATTCATAAGGACTGGCTTTTTCTGAGTATGTATTTAGTTGAGGGAGTCAGAATGCAATTAGTACGAGTAGAGAGGCTAGGGCTGTGTTGGTAAATAGGGTTAATGCTATGTTTATTGCTTCTTTCTGGATTTAACCAGAGCTGGCTGATTGGAAGTCAACTATACTAATTATACTAAGGAAGCAAGATCCTCATCAATAGATAGATACGTACAGGAATAGTCATACTACGTCTACGAAATGTCAGTATCAGGCGGCGGCTTCAAAGCCGAAATGGTGGTTGGATGTGAAGTGAAATTTCAGTTGTCGTATAAAGCATACAATTAAGAAAGTTGAGCCAATGATTACGTGCAGTCCGTGGAATCCTGTTGCTATGAAGAAGGTAGAGCCATAGATTCCGTCGGAAATTGTGAAAGGGGTTTCGTAGTACTCTGAGGCTTGTAGTAGTGTGAAGTAAATGCCTAGAGAGATGGTAATAAATAGTGCTTGGAGTATGTGCTTGCGGTTTCCTTCTATTAGGCTATGGTGAGCTCAGGTGATTGATACTCCTGAGGCTAAAAGGACGGAAGTATTTAGAAGTGGGACTTCTATAGGGTTTAGAGGGGTAATACCTGTAGGTGGTCAGCATCCTCCTAGCTCGGGGGTAGGTGCTAGACTGGAGTGGTAAAAGGCTCAGAAAAAACCAGCGAAGAAGAATACTTCTGATACGATAAAGAGGATCATACCATACCGCAAGCCTTTTTGGACAATTGGAGTATGGTGACCTTGGAATGTACTTTCTCGGACAATATCTCGTCATCATTGGTATATAGTCAGGGTATTGGTAGTGAGGCCTAGCATTAGTAGATATATCGAGTTAAAGTGAAATCATATGATTAGGCCGGATGTCATGAGAAGGGCTGAAAGGGCTCCTGTTAGTGGTCATGGACTAGGATTGACTATATGATATGCATGGGTTTGGTGGGCCATTAAGTGTTGTCATGTAGGTACAGGCTTACTAGTAGTGTAAAGACATAGGCTTGAATGAGGGCTACGGCAAATTCAAGGATAGTGAGTAAGATAAGGATGATGAAAGTAATGAATGCTGTGGTGGTGCTAATATCTATGAGAGCAAGGGTAGCTCCTCCGATTAGGTGAATTAGCAGGTGACCTGCAGTAATGTTAGCTGTTAGTCGTACGGCTAAGGCTATGGGTTGAATGAATAGGCTGATAGTTTCGATAATCACTAGTATTGGAATGAGAGGTAAGGGTGTTCCTTGAGGTAGGAAGTGAGCCAGGGATATTTTTGTTTTATATCGAAAACCTGTGATGACTGTCCCTGCTCACAGGGGGATAGCCATTCCCAGGTTTATGGATAGTTGGGTGGTAGGAGTGAATGAGTGTGGTAGGAGGCCTAGCAGGTTAGTAGACCCAATAAATAGGATAAGTGATATAAGTATAAGTGCTCACGTTTGTCCTTTATGGTTGTGGATTGATAGCATTTGCTTTGATGTTAACTGAATTAATCATTGTTGAATTGAGGCGAGACGATTGTTGATTAATCGATCAGGGGATGGAAATAAGATGCTTGGAAATAGAACAATTAGGATTACGATGGGAAGACCTATTATTGTAGGGGCAGCGAAAGAGGCGAATAGATTTTCGTTCATTTTTCTTCTCAGGGTGTACTATTTTTTAATAGTAGCGTGTGTTTTGGTTCTGGATTTATTGGGAAATAATGCTTAGAGACTTTTAGTTGGAATGTAATGAATAGAGTTAGGATTATAGATAAAATTATGATAAATCATGTTGATGTATCTAACTGGGGCATTTCATCAAGGAGAGGTTAGAGTACTCTCAGTCTTTAACTTAAAAGGTTAACGCTAGTATAGCTTCTCAATGATTAAAGTATTGAGGTAGATCACTTCTCGAAGTGGGATAGTGGAACTAATTCGAGGACAATAGGTATGAAGCTATGGTTAGAACCACAGATTTCTGAGCATTGACCGTAATACAGTCCTGGTCGTATAGCTATTAGGGTTGTTTGATTCAGTCGTCCTGGGATAGCATCGGTTTTTAGTCCTAGTGATGGTACGGCCCATGAGTGGAGTACATCTTCTGATGAGATTAGCATACGGATTGTTATTTCTATTGGGAGGACTACTCGGTTGTCTACTTCTAGCAGTCGTAGTTCTCCGGGTTTTAATTCTTGTGTAGGGACCATGTATGAGTCAAAGTTCAGGTCTTCGTAGTCTGTATATTCGTAGCTTCAGTATCATTGATGTCCTATAGTTTTTACGGTCAAGGAAGGATTATTAATTTCATCTATTATATAAAGAATTCGTAATGATGGTAAGGCAATGAGGATTAAAATGATAGCGGGTAGGATTGTTCACACTGGTTCCACTTCTTGCGCGTCTATTGTACTTGTATGAGTAAGTTTTGTAGTTAGTATGAGTGAAATAATGTAGAGTACTAACGAGCTAATTAGAAATACAATTATTAGTGTGTGATCATGGAAGTGTAATAATTCTTCTATAATAGGAGAGGTTGCATCTTGTAGGCCTATTTGGAAGGGGTATGCCATGGAGGCATAAAGGGTTTCCACCTATAATTTAACTTTGACAAAGTTATGTAATTTTTACTAATGCCTCCTAATTGAGAAAGACATAAGGGTTATGGTATTGGCTTGAAACCAGTTTCAGAGGGTTCGACTCCTTCCTTTCTTATTTTAGTACAACGTAAGTGGGTTCTTCAAATGTGTGGTAGGGAGGAGGACATCCATGCAGTCATTCGATATTAGTTGTAGTTAATTCAACTGCTGCTACTTCTCGCTTAGATGCGAAAGCTTCTCAGATTATGAATACTATTAATATTACTGCTGTGAGTGAAATGAATGAGCCCATGGAGGAGACTGTATTTCATGTCGTGTAGGCGTCTGGGTAGTCGGAATATCGTCGAGGTATTCCTGATAGACCTAGGAAGTGTTGGGGAAAGAATGTTATGTTGACTCCCACGAATATGATTGTGAAGTGAATCTTTGCTCAGGTATTATTAAGCGTGTAGCCTGAGAATAGGGGGAATCAATGGACGAATCCGCCCATGATAGCGAATACTGCTCCTATTGATAGGACATAGTGGAAGTGTGCTACTACATAGTATGTGTCATGAAGGACAATGTCTAGTGATGAGTTAGCTAGTACAATACCTGTGAGTCCCCCTACTGTAAATAGGAAGATAAAGCCCAGGGCTCATAGTATGGCTGGAGATCATTTGATATTGCCCCCATGAAGGGTGGCTAGTCAGCTAAATACTTTAACTCCTGTTGGAATTGCAATGATTATAGTGGCTGAAGTAAAGTATGCTCGTGTATCAACGTCCATCCCTACAGTGAATATATGGTGGGCTCATACAATGAAGCCTAGAAAGCCGATGGACATTATTGCTCAAACTATTCCTATGTAACCAAAAGGTTCTTTTTTCCCTGAATAGTAGGTGACGATGTGTGAGATTATTCCGAATCCTGGTAGGATCAGGATATACACTTCGGGGTGTCCGAAGAATCAGAACAGATGTTGATATAGGATAGGATCACCTCCTCCGGCAGGATCGAAGAATGTTGTGTTTAGATTCCGATCTGTAAGTAGCATGGTAATGCCAGCTGCTAGGACTGGTAATGACAATAGTAGGAGTACTGCCGTGATTAACACGGATCATACAAATAGTGGAGTTTGGTATTGAGACATTGCAGGGGGTTTTATATTAATGATAGTAGTGATGAAGTTGATGGCCCCGAGAATAGATGATACACCTGCCAGATGAAGGGAGAAAATCGTTAAATCTACGGATGCTCCTGCATGAGCTAGATTACCAGCTAAGGGAGGATAGACAGTTCATCCAGTTCCGGCACCCGCTTCTACTATAGAGGAGGCCAGTAGTAATAGGAAGGATGGTGGTAAAAGTCAGAAACTTATATTATTTATTCGGGGAAATGCTATATCAGGGGCTCCGATTATCAGGGGTACTAATCAGTTCCCAAACCCGCCAATTATAATAGGCATTACTATAAAGAAAATTATTACAAATGCATGGGCGGTGACAATTACATTGTAAATTTGGTCATCTCCTAGTAGGGCACCAGGTTGTCCTAATTCTGCGCGGATTAAGAGACTAAGAGCGGTGCCTACCATGCCAGCCCATGCACCGAACAGTAAGTAAAGAGTACCGATATCTTTATGATTTGTGGAAAATAACCATCGATTTATGAACATAGGTAAAATGGCTGATAAGAGCATTAGACTGTAAATCTAACTATGGGAGTTTGAGTCTCCCTTTTATCAAGTCCTGTGGTGAATATCACGTTGAATTGCAAATTCAAAGAAGCAGCTTCAACCCTGCCGGGGCTTCTCCCGCCTTTTTTTTCTACGCGGCGGGAGAAGTAGATTGAAGCCAGTTGACTAGGGTTTTTAGCTGTTAACTAAAGTTTCGTGGGATAGAGGCCCACCGATCTAGTGAGGGCTTAGCTTAATTAAAGTAGTTGATTTGCATTCAGCTGATGTAAGATAGAGTCTTGCAGCCTTTAGGTCGATTTACAGAGATTAAGTTAATAGTACTTACTTAGGGCTTTGAAGGCCCTTGGTCTTTTTAGCCTAAATCTCTATTCTAGGATTAATATAATTGGGGTTATAGGGAGTAGTATAGTTGAGGCGATGATCAGTGGTGGTAGAAGGATAATTTTTTTTGTACTTTCGAATTGTCATTTTATTTTCATATTGTTTGCTGAGGGAAATATGGTTAGTGTTGTGGTGTAGGATAGGCGTATGTAGAAGTATAGATTTAGGAGTGCTGTGATGGCTATGAATGTTGGTAGGATGATTATGTCGTTTTTTGTTAGTTCTTGGATAATCATTCATTTGGGCACGAAGCCTGATAAAGGTGGGAGACCTCCTAGTGATATTATTAGTATTAGAATTAGTGATGTTATGAGTGGTAGTTTATTTCATGTGTTGGATAGTGATAGTGTTGTCGTGGATGAGTTGTGTATAAATAGTATAAAGGTGCTTAGAGTTATTGTGATATAGATTGTGAGGTTTAGGATTATCAGAGTGGGGTTGTATGTTAGAATAACGGCCATTCATCCTATGTGGGCGATTGATGAGTAGGCTAGGATTTTTCGGAGTTGGGTTTGGTTTAGTCCTCCTCAGCCCCCAATTAGTACTGATGCGATTGCCATGGTGATTAGTAGTTTAGGGTTAATGGATGGTGAAATTTGATAAAGAACGGATAGTGGTGCAATTTTTTGTCATGTGAGTAGGATTATGCCTGAGGATAGTGAGATTCCTTGTGTTACTTCGGGCACTCAGAAGTGGAAGGGAGTTATACCGAGTTTTATTGCTAAAGCAATGGTTACTAGGCCTGATGCAATGGGATTGGGGATTTTTGAGATTGTTCATTGTCCTGAGAATATTAGGTTGATAATGATGCCTATTATTAGGAGTATAGACGCGGTGGCCTGTGTTAGGAAGTATTTTGTGGATGCTTCTGTAGCTCGTGGGGTGTAATTTTTTATTAGGATTGGGATGATTGCTAGTATGTTTATTTCAAATCCAATTCAGGTTAGTAACCAGTGGGAGCTTGTGAGGACGATTATGGTCCCTGATATGACGGTTGATATGATGATAATAAGAATAGGGGGTTTTATTAGTACGGGAAGGGAATAAACCAACATTTTCGGGGTATGGGCCCGATAGCTTATTTAGCTGACCTTACTGTAGAATATGGTGTATTTGGGTAGCACGGAGATTTTTGAATTCTTAGGATTAGGTTCGATTCCTATTGTTCTAGAAATAAGAGGGCTTAAACCTCTATTATTTACTCTATCAAAGTAATTCTTTTGTCAGACATATTTCTATGTTTGAGGAGGAATGCTTGCTGAGATGATGGGTAGGGTTACATGTCATATGCATAAGGCTAGTGTAAGGGGTAGGAAGTTTTTTCATAGGAGATGTATTAGTTGGTCGTATCGGAATCGCGGGTATGATGCTCGGATTCATAGGAATAGGATTGTTAGTGCTAGGGTTTTTATAGTGAAGTTAATAACATATAGTTCAGGTATATATGGATTGTGAAATGCTCCAAAGAATAGGAGGGTTGTGAAGATGTTTATTATGATGATGTTAGCGTATTCTGCTAAGAAGAATATAGCGAACGGGCCTGCTGCGTATTCTACGTTGAATCCTGAGACAAGTTCTGATTCTCCTTCTGTTAGGTCGAATGGGGCGCGGTTGGTTTCTGCTAGGGTGGAGATAAATCATATTATGGCTAGTGGTCATGCGGGGAAGATTAGTCATAAGTGTTCTTGAGTAATGATTAGCGTGGATAGAGTGAAGGATCCATTTATTAGTAAGACTGATAGAAGGATAATGGCTAGGGTTACTTCGTATGAGATTGTTTGGGCTACGGCTCGCAGGGCTCCAATTAGGGCGTATTTTGAGTTTGAGGCTCATCCGGATCATAGGATTGAGTAGACGGCTAGGCTTGATATTGCTAGTATAAATAGCACTCCTAAGTTTATGTTAATGAGGGGATATGGTATAGGTAGGGGGACTCATATAGTTAGGGCTAAGGCTAGAGCTAGAATAGGGGCTATAATGAATATGGTTGTTGAGGATGTTAGTGGTCGTAGGGGTTCTTTGGTGAATAGTTTTACGGCGTCAGCGATGGGCTGTAGGAGTCCGTAGGGTCCTACAATGTTGGGTCCTTTTCGAAGTTGTATGTAGCCTAGTACTTTTCGTTCTACTAATGTTAGGAAAGCTACGGCGAGGAGAATTGGGACGATTAGTGAGATGATATTAATTATGAACATAGTGTTAGGGAGAGGAGTTGAACCTCTGAAGATAAAGGTTTAAGTTTTATGCAATTGCCGGGCTCTGCCACCCTAACAAGTCCTATTTCTTGGACTCATGGGGGATTGGACTGGTTAGATTGAGATTATATCATCTATAGGTCTTAAGGCGCCTATGTTGAGGTGGGCCTTGTTTCTCTTGTCCTTTCGTACTGGGAGGAACTGGTTAATAGATAGAAACCGACCTGGATTGCTCCGGTCTGAACTCAGATCACGTAGGACTTTAATCGTTGAACAAACGAACCCTTAATAGCTGCTGCACCATTAGGATGTCCTGATCCAACATCGAGGTCGTAAACCCTATTGTCGATATGGACTCTCAAATAGGATTGCGCTGTTATCCCTAGGGTAACTTGTTCCGTTGATCAAAATTTTTTGGATCAATTAATGATATGGCACTTTGACTGGTTTGTCTTGGTTTATATCACTCGGAGGTTGTTTTGTTCTCCGAGGTCACCCCAACCTAAATTGTTAACTCATTATAGAATTTTTTACTTCCTGTCGGTCGATTGGATTTGATCTGTTGAGTTAGTTAATTAAAGCTCCATAGGGTCTTCTCGTCTTATTATCTTATTCCCGCCTCTTCACGGGAAGGTCAATTTCACTGATTGGAAGTAAGAGACAGTTAAACCCTCGTGTGGCCGTTCATACAAGTCCTTATTTATAGAACAAATGATTATGCTACCTTTGCACGGTCAGGATACCGCGGCCGTTTAACTTGCGTCACTGGGCAGGCAGTGCCTCCAATACTGGTAATGCTGGAGGTGATGTTTTTGGTAAACAGGCGGGGTTTGTGTTTGCCGAGTTCCTTTTACTTCTTTTAATCTTTCCTTGGTTGCATTCCTGTGTTGGTTTAACAGTTGGCTTGATAGGTGTGTTAATTGGTTGGTTGATTTTATCTTGTTGTTAACTATCAGTGGATATCCGTTTCGGTTATAAGTTTATGCAAGGAGAAAAAGTTTCTTGTTACTCATGTTAGCATTATCTCTTCTATAATTGAATAGATTGACCCAGTAGTACGTTAGGAGTTGTTTAAGTTCATTTTGGTATTATGTTGATTGGGTCGTTGAGCTTTAACGCTTTCTTAATTGATGGCTGCTTTTAGGCCTACTATGGTTTTGTTTATGTTTACTCTCTAAGTAAGGTTGTATCCTTGATCTAAAAAGCTGTACCTTTTTAGATTATATTTTAAGCTTACATTTAAATTCTTAGGGTTTTAGGTAAGTTTAAAGTCGAACTGAAATTCTATTCTGGGTAACCAGCTATCACCAGGCTCGTTAGGCTTTTCACCTCTACCTACGAATCTTCTCACTATTTTGCCACATAGATGAGTTCATCCCAGGGGATTGTTCGTAGGTAGCTCGTCTGGTTTCGGGGGGCTTAGCTTAAGTTCTCTTTGTTAAGTTGTTCTAGCTAACTCATTATGCAAAAGGTAGAAGGGGTAATCTTTGCTATTTTTTACTTTTAATTCTCTTTCATCTTTCCCTTACGGTACTGTCTCTATAGCTCCGGTTAAAATTTCTATCTCCTATACTTTAGTGTATGACTAAATGTTTTGTTTAATGCTTGTTTTGTAGTTTAGTTGTTTGTTATTTGGGCTAGCTTTAGTTCAAAGTGGTCATTGAGTGTGAAATCTTCTGGGTGTAAGCCAGACGCTTTGTTTAAGCTACACTTTGGTTTATCCAAGCACACTTTCCAGTACGCTTACCTTGTTACGACTTATCTCCTCTATATGTTTTGTGTTGATTTTATGTAGTTTGTAGTGTTTATTTGAGGAGGGTGACGGGCGGTGTGTGCGTGCTTCATGGCCCGGTTCAACTAAGCTCTCTATTCTTAGTTTACTACTAAATCCACCTTTAGTTTATTAGTTTCATAAAAACTTTCGTATGGTTGTTCTTACTTAGAAAATGTAGCCCATTTCTTCCCATTCCATAGGTTACACCTTGACCTAACTTTTTTATGTAGTAATTATTGTGCTTACTTTTGCTCCTTTTAAGGGTTTGCTGAAGATGGCGGTATATAGACTGTATTAGCAAGGAATGGTGAGGTTTATCGGGGTTTATCGATTACAGAACAGGCTCCTCTAGAGGGGTGTGAAGCACCGCCAAGTCCTCTGAGTTTTAAGCTGTTGCTAGTAGTTCTCTGGCGAATAATTTTGTTACGTGAATTATTTATGTTTAAGGCTAAGCATAGTGGGGTATCTAATCCCAGTTTGGGTCTTAGCTATCGTGCGGTCAGAGTTAGTAAAGTCACTTTCGTAGTTTATTTTATGTTAACGGTAGCTTTTTACGGCTTGGTTAGGTTTTAGCTTTAGTGTGAGTTGATCTTTAACACGCTTTACGCCGAGGGCCTATTAATTTGGGTTAATCGTATGACCGCGGTGGCTGGCACGAAATTTACCAACCCTAAAGGTTTAATATAGCTCAGTCAAACTTTCGTTCATGGCTTAATTTTTATTTCTGCTGTATCCCGTGGGGGTGTGGTTGAGCAAGGCGTTGTAAGCTACTTGTTTAGTGTGCTTGATACCTGCTCCTTTTAATCGGTTATTTGGATTTGGAGGGCATTTTCACCGGGGCGCGGAGGCTTGCATGTATAATCTTATTAAAAACTAATAGGAAGGCTAGGACCAAACCTTTGTGTTTATGGAGCCTTGTGGCTCATCTAGGCATTTTCAGTGCCTTGCTTTAATTTGTTAAGCTACATTAAC